CACTCTTTGATTGAATCTTTTTATCTAATTATCTATTTTTTTAAGTAAAGTAAAGAATATGTATCCCGATCCGTATCAATGACAATGAAATTGCATTTGTATGAGGTATGAGTATCTATCCGATACATTATTCACGTGTCAGGAACCAGATTTGAACTGGTGACACGAGGATTTTCAGTCCTCTGCTCTACCAACTGAGCTATCCCGACCATTTCCTTTCCTGTGCATCATCCTAGCGGAGTACTTGTATCTATGTCAATGAAAAGAACTAAAAAAGTCTTAACAAATTGGACCTAGCCCCTCAATTTCTTAGATCTTAAAAACAAAAAAAAAAGAAGACTTTCTTTGTAAATGTAAGGATAATGATATGGACTGTGAATGATTCAATAATGGGGATTCCTTTAATCTATACATATATATTCATTTGTACAGGTATCGTATCTATACAAAACAAATGAAATTGGATTGGAAGAAGAACCGAGGATTTCTATTCGGATCCATTTGTGAAAGAACAGAGTGAATGAAATGAGAAAGATAAAGATCTTTAATTTTGTAAAGATCTAAAATCTTCAATTTTGTTTGAACTGAACCACTGATGAAAAAAAAAGAGTATAAAATAAATAAAATAAATATAAATAAGAGGAGGTAAAATGGGCTTTTCTTGGGGATAGAGGGACTTGAACCCTCACGATTTTAAAAGTCGACGGATTTTCCTCTTACTATAAATTTCATTGTTGTCGATATTGACATGTAAAATGGGACTCTCTCTTTATTCTCGTCCGATTAACTTTTTAACTTTCAAAAGATCTATGAAACTCTGGAATGAATCATTTCATTTGATCACTGAATATTTGAATTCTATTCCTTTTTCAACTTCAATTGGAATGGATTCAGAATAACTCTTCCATTTTTAATAGATTTTTTTATCATTTAGAATGATTATTTGATCTCTATCATTCTAACTAATATAGAATCGAAATAGAGGGTTTATATATATCTTTATACGAATCCTAATACTCATACTAATACTCATATCATTATTATGAATAGTATTATAATATAATATAAATATAATATAAAATATATAATAATATATATAATAAAAATTAGATATATAAGAAATTAAAAATTAAAATAAAAATTATAAAAAATCATAAATCATAATAAATCATAATCATAAATAAATAAATTATAAATACAAAATATATAAATATATATAAAATATATAATTTATAATTAAATTCAAATTAAATAGAATATAGAATATTAAATATAATAAATATATTATATATTATATAATAATATAAATATATATATATATACAATATATACTTATATTATACTAATACTAATTTATACTAATACTAATTATAAACTAATTATATTCTAACTAATTAGAATATATAATATATTACTAGTTATTACTAATTATAACTATATTTATAACTATATATATATATATAATATATAGTTATAGTATTATATAATTCTAGTATTATATAGTATTAGATTAGTATTAGATTATAGTATTAGATAGTATTAGATTTAGATATTAGTAATTAGATATTAGTAATATAATAGATAATATAGATAATAGAAATATAGAAGATGAAGATTTAGTGGAAGATTTCTATTTTCATATTCATCTTTAGTATTTTTATTCTAATTTCATTTGAATTTGTATTCTATATATTCTATATATTATTAGAGATATAGGATTCGGGTTGTGATTAATCGTTTCCTATGTCAGTATGTATTAGGTATATAAGCTTATCCTTTACTGTCATTTCTATCATTTTGATAGAAGGATTTTTGCTACTAACGTAACGTAGTCAATTTCATTCGTTAGAACAGCTTCCATTGAGTCTCTGCACCTATCCCTTTTTATTCTAATTTTCCATTTTTTATAAAAACAAAGATTTGGCTCAGGATTGCCCATTTTTAGTTCCAGGGTTTCTCTGAATTTGGAAGTTACCACTTAGCAGGTTTCCATACCAAGGCTCAATCCAATCAAGTCCGTAGCGTCTACCAATTTCGCCATATCCCCCTTTGCTTTGATACAAGGATCCAGTTGTAATTCCATCCAACTCTTTCATTGATCTTGGAACTGTTGAATTCATTAGGTAATGATTCCTATATTGAATATTGAAAAGGCTGCTATTTTATTTTTTTTGCCATCCTATAATTTTATTCTATCATTTAATCTCTATTGGTCTATTGGATGAACCCTATTTGTTTCAATCCGAAATGATTCTATCATTGATGTATCCGCAATTCAATATGGATAGATATATCCCACATATATCTATGCCTTTACTCCCCCTTTAATTTTACAGCGCAATTAAAAATAGTATAACGGTCGATATTCATTCTTTTTTTTTTTACGGTCGATATTCATTCTTTTTTTTTTTTTTCGTCCTCTTGTGTATAATGATAGAATACAAGTTTTTATCCGTTTTAGTCATGAATTTCCATTATTCGAATAGAAATCAATATTCAATATTCAATAGAATATGATTCTCTTTAGTTTTTAACTATTTATCCATATATCCATATATTTATCTATATTTATCTATTAGGATTATCTATATTTATCTATTAGGATTATCTATATTTATCTATTAGGATATAGATAGTTTCGTTACGTGAAATTTATATTTATAGTATAATTTTATAGTTCCACCATTAGAATGATAATAAATGAATAATTCATAATCATAATATGATTTTAATTTTTAATTATTAATTATCATAATAATGAATAATTCATAATCATAATATGATTTTAATTTTTAATTATCATAATCATAAAATGATCATAATATTATTGAAGATTGAATTTAAGATTTAAGATTGGATTTATTGTATTGATTTCATATCCATCTTTATTTCATATTCATCTTCATATTAATCATATCATATTCAAACATAGTAAGAATTTAATTCTTAATTAGATTTTCTATTATTTATTTAATTATTTATTTAATTAATTTATTTTTTATTTAATTAATTTATTTAATTAATAATTAATTTTAATTAATATGCATTAACATTAATATGATAATATGTAATTTACATAATTTAAATGTAATTTAATTTCTATTTATATTTATATGTCTAGATCTAAATAATCTAAATACTAAATAATTTTATTTTCTATTTTAGAATTTCTAAATATAATCTCAAATCTATCAAATCTATAACTAATAACTATAAATAGAAACTAATAACTATAAAATAATAAAATAAATAGAATTAGAATAAATCTATAACTAATAACTATAAATAGAAACTAATAACTATAAAATAATAAAATAAATAGAATTAGAATAAAAATCAATAAAATAAAAATAAATAAGAATATAAAATAGAAAATAAGAATATAAAATAGAAAAAATTTTATTATTTAAATAATCAATAAAAAAAGAAGAAGAAGAATCACTAGGTAATAGCTAAGATCCGAGAGTTTCTTATACAATATTGCTCTTATATCCGTATCCGCCCGCTTAGCTCAGAGGTTAGAGCATCGCATTTGTAATGCGATGGTCATCGGTTCGATTCCGATAGTCGGCTCTTTTTCTTTATCGATCTTTTTCTTTGCATGATTGAAAATATATACTCTCGCTTTCTCTAAATGTTGAGTTATTATGTCATGGTAACTTGCAGCTATAGCTATGAATAAAAAAAGTTAACTAGATCTCTACAGAATAAATTGGAAAACGTAGCCTTCACTTGAACTTCCTATATATATACAAAAAATAAAAATATTGATAAAATTTATTTCATTCTGTTTTGTAGTACTTCAGTAGATTTAATTTTGCTTTGCTGATCCTTTAGTTCAGTCTGAATTTATATTTTTTTTGTAAAAATAAAGTGAATCAAAAAGGGAGCCTTTATTTATATGTCTCGTTACCGAGGACCTCGTTTCAAAAAAATACGCCGTCTGGGGGCTTTACCGGGACTAACTAGTAAAAGACCCAGATCCGGAAGTGATCTTCAAACCCAATTGCGCTCTGGAAAAAAATCGCAATATCGTATTCGTTTAGAAGAGAAACAGAAATTGCGTTTTCATTATGGTCTGGCAGAGCGACAATTACTTAAATATGTGCATATTGCTGGAAAAGCCAAAGGGTCAACAGGACAGGTTTTACTACAACTACTCGAGATGCGTTTGGATAACATCCTTTTTCGATTAGGTATGGCTTCGACCATTCCTGGAGCCAGACAATTAGTTAACCATAGACACATTTTAGTTAATGGTCGTATAGTGGATATACCAAGTTATCGTTGCAAACCCCGAGATATTATTACTACGAAGGATAAAGAAAGATCGAAAGCTCTGATTCAAAATTATCTTGTTTCATCCCCCCGCGGGGAATTGCCAAACCATTTAACTATCGATTCCTTACAATATAAAGGATTTGTAAATCAAATAATAGATAGTAAATTGATCGGTTTGAAAATAAATGAGTTGTTGGTCGTAGAATATTATTCCCGTCAGACTTGATTCTAACGAAAATAAAAAAAAGCAAGGTTCATACAATTTTGACTCCTTTCGCTGAAGTAAATAGAGTACCTTGTCTCATTCACATATAAAAAAAAAATGGATCGATAATAATAATAGGAATAGGATTCTTTTTATTTTTTCTTCTTTTCAATATCAATACGATATTTCTATTTGTATTTTACGTATCACAGGGCTGTAATTAGGGATAGAGAATCTCTATCAAATAAGGACTGTTAGAATAATAATAGAAATTATTATTTGATTTAACACATTCTAGTAGGTAACGTAACGTTGATGAATGAAAAGAAACGGAGAGAGAGGGATTCGAACCCTCGGTAAACAAAAGTCCACATAGCAGTTCCAATGCTACGCCTTGAACCACTCAGCCATCTCTCCTACAGAATCTTATTCTTGACCAAAACCCGAATGAATAGCGAGTCATTCATCTTAATTGTAGTACAGGTATGACCGCCCGGTGGTTCCATAGGAAGAA